TTTATTGACTAGTCATCGTTAACATAATAATCATATTCCTCCCTAGCGAACGGACGCTCGCACGTAATTTACCCAGCAAGTAAATTCTTGAATTGTCTCTTAACAAACCTAAACTTATTAACAACAACCCTTTTAAAAATTTTACATCCAATAGATGTTTTCAAGCTTTCTGATTTTACTCTTAAACTTAAAAAATTTGTTTTAATTCTATCAATTTTATACCCAAAAACTGACTAATGCCCTCTGTTTCTTCCAAAACCCATTCAACTTCAACCCATCAAGCTGACGAATGTCCTCTACCTCTTCTAAATCCCACTCAACTTCGACCCCTCAAGTTGACAAAAGCCCTTTAATTCTTCCAAACCCCATTTCAACCTGATGCCCATCAAGCCGACAAAAATTCTCCTAATCTCCATTCAACTTCAACCCTCAAGTTGAAAAAAGCCCTTTAATTCTTCCAAACCCCATTCCAACCTGGTGCCCATCAAGCTGACAAAAGTTCTCTCAAACTCCATTCGACTTCAACCCTCAAGTTGACAAAAACCCTTTAACTCTTCCAAACCCCATTTCAACCTGATGTCCATCAAGCTGACAAAAGTCTCCCAAACTCCATTCAACTTCAACCCTCAAGTTGAAAAAAGCCCTTTAACTCTTCCAAACCCCATTTCAACCTAATGCCCATCAAGCTGACAAAAATCCCCTAATCTCCATTCAACTTCAACCCTCAAGTTGAAAAAAGCCCTTTAACTCTTCCAAACCCCATTTCAACCTGATACCCACAAGCTGACGAATGCCCTCTACCTCTTCCAAATCCTATTCAACCTAATGCCCACAAGCTGACGAATGCCCTCTACCTCTTCCAAATCCCACTCAACCTAATGCCCACAAGCTGAAGAATGCCCTCTACCTCTTCTAAATCCCACTCAACCTAATGCCCACAAGCTGACAAAAATCTCCTAATCTCCATTCAACTTCAACCCTCAAGTTGAAAAAAGCCCTTTAACTCTTCCAAACCCCATTTCAACCTGATACCCACAAGCTGACGAATGCCCTCTACCTCTTCCAAATCCCACTCAACCTAATGTCCACAAGCTGACGAATGCCCCCCTACCTCTTCTAGATCCCACTCAACCTAATGCCCACAAGCTGACGAATGCCCTCTACCTCTTCCAAATCCTATTCAACCTAATGTCCACAAGCTGACGAATGCCCTTTACCTCTTCCAAATCCTATTCAACCTAATGCCCGCAAGCTGACGAATGCCCTCTACCTCTTCCAAATCCTATTCAACCTAATGCCCACAAGCTGACGAATGCCCTCTACCTCTTCCAAATCCCACTCAACCTAATGCCCACAAGCTGACAAATGCCCTCTACCTCTTCTAAATCCCACTCAACCTAATGCCCACAAGCTGACAAATGCCCTTTACCTCTTCCAAATCCTATTCAACCTAATGCCCGCAAGCTGACGAATGCCCTCTACCTCTTCTAAACCCCACTCAACTTTAACCCTCAAGTTGAAAAAAGCCCTTTAATTCTTCCAAACCCCATTTCAACCTGATGCCCATCAAGCTGACAAAAATCTCCTAATCTCCATTCAACTTTAACCCTCAAGTTGAAAAAAGCCCTTTAATTCTTCCAAACCCCATTTCAACCTGATGCCCATCAAGCTGACAAAAATCTCCTAATCTCCATTCAACTTCAACCCTCAAGTTGAAAAAACCCTTTAACTCTTCCAAACCCCATTTCAACCTGATACCCACAAGCTGACGAATGCCCTCTACCTCTTCCAAATCCTATTCAACCTAATGCCCACAAGCTGACGAATGCCCCCTATCTCTTCCAAATCCTATTCAACCTAATGCCCACAAGCTAACGAATGYCCTTCTACCTCTTCCAAATCCCACTCAACCTAATGTCCACAAGCTGACGAATGCCCCCCTACCTCTTCTAGATCCCACTCAACCTAATGCCCACAAGCTGACGAATGCCCTCTACCTCTTCCAAATCCTATTCAACCTAATGTCCACAAGCTGACGAATGCCCTCCAGAAAATCCAATTATTTAATATATTAGTAATCGCCCACACTTTTTTAATACAAATTCCCCTAGACTAACTTTTCATTTATTTAATTTTTCCCAAAGCCGAATAAATTCATCGAAGGTACAAATTCCTATTAAAAAAAAAATTAACTCCCCTTACTAAGAGTTTTTCATCCTAAAAACTCTAAAATTTAGGGGAGATTTTTCATATAAAATTTTCTTTAAATTTTAGGTTAAACTAACACCTTAAAATAACAACCCCCTACCAACACCCTTTTATTTCACTAAACTTACACTTATTTTTATTAACATAACTTTTAAATTTACAGCCTCCGATCGCACCTCAATAATTAGTTTATTTCTTATAATTTTAAATAAATCTATATATTTTCACAAATTTATTTTAAATTATATTTATAGAAGCATAATATCATATTAATACATAGATTAAATTTTTTTTTTTTTTTAGTATTATTTTTTCTCTCTATAAATAATTTATAGTTATATCTATAAATAATATAGTAATTAGAATTATTAAAATTTATTTATTATTTTATTAAATTAATTATAAATTTTTTAATTTATAAATAAATACTATTTTCGGAGAAATATTTTATAATTTTTCTTTTTTTCTAAGAACCGATAATTCAAATCATAAACATTAGTTTAAACATTAGTATTTATAGATTCTGACAAATATAGTTATATATATATATTATATTTAATTCATATGTAAAAGTACTATATAGACTAGTAAATTATTATATAGGAGAAAAAAAAAATACTAACTTTTTTCACCCCCATTTATCGTTACTAAGGCTTTTCATCTAAACACCCTAAAAATAACCCCTATTTTTACCAAATTTCATTTTTAAAAAAATCCAAAATAACAAAAAAAAAGGCCATTTTTTAAAAACTTATTAAATCTTGCTACCAAGCACTAAAATTTATTAACCAATGAATAATCTCTTTAAAAATTTTACCCTATTTTAAAAATTTTAAAAAAACATCTCTTTCACTTTATCCCTTACCCTGACAATAGTAATTAAATACATTCCCTTCTTATCCCAAGCCTATAATTCATATAATTTATTATTATGTTAATTCAAATTCCTTTATCTTTAAGTTTTAAAAAACATAGAGTACCTGAACAAAGGATTATTTTGATGAAATAAATTACACAGAACCCCCTCCCTCTGTCTCTGTGATACAGAATTGTAGCTAGCCCTCTAACTAAATTTATCTCCAAAATAAATTTCTTTTTGCTCAGCCCAATCCATATTTAAAGGATAAAAAGACAGCTTGCTCAGAAAATATCTAGCCTTGCCCAAGGCCAAGAAAAGTAAGTGGGAGATAGCTTGCTCAAGATATAATAAATTGGCTAATAGATTTTAGTACATTACACCTAATAAATTAAATTATTTCCTTAAGTATCAAAAACTTCTGTACGTTTTATACTAAAATGTAAAACGATAAGCTAATTAAGCTAGTGGGTTCATACCCCACCTATAAAGGCTTTAATCCTTTTCTTTTTAATCATAAATTTTTACAAGATCTTATTCATCAGAATTTTATTTTCTAGTACAATAATTTCTATTTCTGCTCTCTCTTGGTTTACTGCATGAGTGGGGTTAGAAATAAATCTTTTAGCCATTATTCCCCTAATAAAAACCTCTCTAAACAAATTTTCTGCTGAAGCCTCTATTAAATACTTTATTATTCAAGCCATAGCTTCCTCTTCTTTATTATTCACTGTTATTCTACATTCAAGAATCAGTTTTTTAAATTTTAGGATTCTCACTCTCCCATCTCTAATACTAGACTTAACTCTTATTCTAAAAATAGGTGCATCTCCCCTTCACTTTTGATTACCCGAAGTAGTAAGAGGATTAAACTGAAGTTTAGTATTCACCATTTTAACATGACAAAAAATTGCACCTATAATCCTTTTATCCTACTGTTTAACTACTCCCCCTTTCATAGCTTTTTTTATCATTTTATCTTCCCTTTCAAGAGGAATCTCCGGATTAAACCAAGTGTGTTTACGAAAAATTATAGCCTTCTCTTCCATCAATCACATAAGATGAATATTAGCTACTCTTTTGGAATCTCTTAATCTTTGACTTTTCTACTTCCTAATTTATACAGCTATAAATATAAATATCACTTTAATATTTCATAAATTTAGCTTATTTTACATTAATCAACTAAATAAATTAACCCCTCTCAACAAAATATTGAAATTCTTTTTTATACTAAATTTTTTATCTTTAGGAGGTCTACCTCCCTTTATCGGATTCTTTCCTAAATGACTAACTATTAATTTTCTCATCAACTCCAGATTCTCAGTTCTTAGACTCATTCTAGTAACTTTGACTTTATTAACCTTGTTTTTTTACACACGGTTAACTCTTTCTATTTTTACTCTCAATTCATCTGAATCACTAATTAAATTACAAACTAAAATTCTAAGATCATGACAATATTCTTTTGGATTCCTAATTTTATTAAGTCTCCCCTTATGTTTTTTCATACCCAGAATTATTTAAAAACTTAAGTTAAAGAAACTATTGACCTTCAAAGTCAAACATAGAATAAATTCTAGTTTTTAGACCATAAAAAATTTTACCTTTAAACTTGCAATTTAATGTCCTTTCTTAAACGATATAGTCTGATAGAAGAAGAAGCCTTCGTCCGTAAATTTACAATTTACCGCCTATATCTCAGCCATCCTACCGAACAAATGATTATTTTCCACTAATCATAAAGATATTGGAACTTTATACTTCATTCTAGGATCTTGATCAGGTATAGTCGGCACCTCCCTAAGAGTTCTAATTCGCACAGAATTAGGAAATCCAGGAACTCTAATTGGAAACGATCAAATTTACAATTCTATTGTTACAGCTCATGCTTTTATCATAATTTTCTTCATAGTTATACCTATTATAATTGGGGGATTTGGCAACTGGTTAGTACCCCTTATACTAGGAGCCCCTGATATAGCATTTCCACGCCTAAACAACATAAGATTCTGACTTCTCCCTCCATCACTAACCTTGCTTGTTATAAGAAGAGTAGTAGATAGGGGAGCCGGAACAGGGTGGACAGTCTATCCACCTCTTTCATCAAATATTGCTCACGAAGGAACCTCTGTTGACTTAGCCATTTTCAGCCTTCACATAGCAGGGGTTTCCTCTATTCTAGGGGCAATAAACTTTATTTCTACTATCATCAATATACGTCCCATGGGTATAAAGCCTGACCGTATGCCTCTATTCGTATGGGCAGTCTTAGTAACCGCTGTTCTCCTTCTTCTCTCTCTTCCTGTCTTAGCGGGAGCCATTACCATACTTCTCACAGATCGAAACGTAAACACTTCCTTTTTTGATCCTGCAGGAGGGGGAGATCCAATTCTTTATCAACATCTATTTTGATTTTTTGGACATCCAGAAGTTTACATTTTAATTCTACCAGGATTTGGTATAGTTTCCCACATTATCAGACAAGAAAGAGGAAAAAAAGAAGCTTTCGGAGTCCTAGGTATAATTTATGCCATAATAGCAATTGGGATCTTAGGATTTGTAGTATGGGCACATCACATATTCACCGTAGGAATAGATGTTGATACCCGCGCTTATTTTACCTCTGCCACCATGATTATTGCTGTCCCCACAGGAATTAAGATTTTTAGTTGATTAGCTACCTACCATGGAACAAAAATCAATTTTACTCCTTCAGCATTGTGGACATTAGGTTTTATCTTTTTATTTACTATAGGAGGACTAACCGGAGTTGTTTTAGCTAACTCTTCTATCGACATTATCCTCCATGATACTTATTATGTTGTGGCTCATTTTCATTATGTTCTCTCTATAGGGGCAGTATTTGCTATTTTAGCCGGTATTGTTCAATGATTTCCTCTCTTCACAGGATTGACCTTAAATTCCAAATACTTAAAAACTCAATTTTCCACCATATTTATTGGAGTAAATTTAACTTTTTTTCCCCAACATTTTCTAGGTCTTAGAGGTATACCTCGACGATACTCTGATTACCCAGATGCTTACACTATATGAAATATCTACTCTTCAATTGGAAGAGTTATTTCCCTTGTCAGAATCTTCTACTTCATTTTTATTATCTGAGAAGCATTTTCAGTAAAACGCCTCAATCTATCTAGATTCAGAATAGCAACTTCAGTCGAATGATTCCAATTCTACCCCCCAGCCGATCACAGATACGATGAACTACCAATAATTACTAATTTCTAATATGGCAGAATAGTGCATTGGTCTTAAACTCCAATTATAAAATTATTTTTTTTTAGAAATCGCAACATGAAAAATTATTCTTTTACAAGACAGAGCCTCCCCAGTAATAGAACAACTAATATACTTTCACGATCACACACTTCTCATCCTAATTATAATTACCATTATAGTAGGACAAATAATAATTTCTATATTTTTTAATAAATTCACTCATCGTTTTCTTCTAGAAGGTCAACTAATTGAAATAGTGTGAACTATTCTCCCAGCAATCATTTTAATTATAATTGCGCTTCCATCACTCCGACTTCTCTACATTATAGACGAAATTTTTAATCCTATCACCACAATTAAAATTATTGGACATCAATGATACTGAACTTACGAATACTCCGATTATAAAAATCTTGAATTCGACTCTTACATAATCCCCACCAAAGAGCTTAAAAGTTTTAACTTCCGTCTTCTAGATGTAGATAACCGTATAGTTATTCCCTTCAATTCTCAAATTCGTATCATTGTTACTTCATTGGACGTAATTCACTCTTGAACAATCCCTTCTTTAGGAGTAAAAATTGATGGAACACCTGGTCGTTTAAATCAATCAAGATTTAATATCAACCGTACTGGACTTTTCTTCGGCCAATGCTCTGAAATCTGCGGGGCTAATCATAGATTCATACCTATCGTAGTGGAAAGTATCTCTCCACATTTTTTCATTAAATGAATTAATACAATTAACTAATTCTTCATTAGACAGCTAGAAGTTAGCTCAGGTCTCTTAAACCTTACTTTAATAGATTAACGCCTATTTCTAATGAAAAATTTAGTTAATCTATAACGTCAGTTTGTCAAACTGAAATTATTACCAGTAATAATTTTTTATTCCTCAAATAGCTCCTATAAACTGAACTCTAATATATATAACTATTATTTTTCTATTCTTTGCTCTTACAGTACAAAACTTCTTCCTAATTTTTTATAAAACTCAATCTTATCCTCTTACAACAGCACGAAAAACAAACTATTGAAAATAATAGCAAACTTATTTTCCTCTTTTGACCCTTCTACAATTTGTTCCCTCTCTTTAAATTGATTAAGATCAGTATTTACACTCATTTTAACCCCGATCTTATATTGAATAATCCCTTCTCGCTGAATATCAACTTGGTTAATCTTAATTCTTTGAATTCACAAAGAATTTAAAGTACTAATTAAAAATCAAAAATATTTAGGAAGAACATTATTTTTCTCTAGCCTCCTTATTTTCATTATAATTAATAATTTTATAGGCCTATTCCCTTACTTATTTACATGTTCCAGACATCTAAATTTTTCACTTTACTTAAGTATTCCTCTCTGGTTAAGATTTATAATTTTTGGATGAATTTGCAATACAAGACACATACTAGCTCATCTAGTGCCCCAAGGAGCCCCTAAACCCCTTCTTCCGTTCCTAGTAATTATTGAAACAATCAGAAACATAATTCGCCCTGGAACCTTAGCTATTCGCCTCACAGCAAATATAATTGCTGGGCACCTTTTAATCACTTTATTAAGAAGATCAGGTAATTTTTTAAGATTATTAATACTCAACTTTTTAGTACTCACTCAAATTATACTCCTAGTTCTTGAATCAGCCGTTGCATTAATCCAATCCTATGTATTTTCTATTCTTGTAACTCTTTACTCTAGAGAAACTAACTAATGAAAAAAAACCACCCCTTCCATCTCGTAGACCCGAGACCTTGGCCTATTTTAGGATCCTTTAGAGTTTTTTCCCTAATAACAGGATTAATTAAATGATTCCATCTAAATGAATCAGACCTTTTAATGCTTGGACTCTTTACAATAATATTAATTATAATGCAATGATGACGTGATATCGTCCGAGAAAGAACATTCCAAGGGCTTCACACAATCAAAGTTTCCAAGGGATTACGTTGAGGAATAATTTTATTTATCACATCTGAAATCTTTTTCTTTCTAGCATTCTTTTGAGCTTTCTTTCATGCTAGTCTTTCTCCTAGAATTGAATTAGGAATGAACTGACCCCCAAAAGGAACTTCCCCTTTCAATCCCTTAGAAATTCCCCTTCTTAACACCCTAATTCTTTTATCTTCCGGGCTCTCTATTACATGATCCCATCATTCTCTTATAGAAAATAAATATATACAAGCAATTTTTAGTCTTTTCATTACTGTTTTCCTGGGATTTTTCTTTTCTGCTCTCCAAATATTTGAATACAGGGAAGCCCCCTTCACAGTTGCAGATAGAGTTTATGGATCTACATTCTTTTTAACCACTGGTCTGCACGGATTACACGTTATTGTTGGATCTACATTCCTATTAGTGTGCTTAATTCGCATATACTTTAACCACTTTTCATCAGCTCATCATTTTGGGTTTGAAGCAGCAGCTTGGTATTGACATTTCGTAGACGTAGTGTGACTTTTCCTTTACTTATCAATCTATTGATGAGGTAGATAATTTTATTTATATAATATAATTAATTATATTTGACTTCCAATCAAAAAATCTAACTTTTAGTATAAATAATAAAAACTCTTATTGTCTTAAGTATTTTAATCATCCTAATTCTTCTAGCCATCATTTTAATCTTAAATATAATATCAAAAAAAACATTTTATGACCGAGAAAAAAATAGACCCTTTGAATGTGGGTTTGATCCTTTAAATCCTGCCCGATTACCATTCTCATTACAATTTTTTTTAGTAGCCTTAATTTTTGTAATCTTTGACGTTGAACTTGCCCTTCTTCTACCTTCTGTCTCTATTATAAAAACCTCAAACCTCAAATATCTTAGAATTTCTTTGAGAGTGTTTATTTTAATCTTACTACTAGGATTATTCCATGAACAAAATCAAGGATCCTTAAACTGAATTCAATAGGATAATAGTTTAAAAATAAACATTTAAGTTGCATTTAAAAATTATTGATCGTCAATTTATCTTTAATAAGAAGCAAACTTTTGCATTTAGTTTCGACCTAAACATTGATACCTGTATTATCCTTATTTTAATTGAAACCAAAATAGAGGTAAATCACTGTTAATGATTAAACTGAGCAACTCCAATTAAAGAACTAAGAAATTCATAATAAAGCTTCTAACTTTAATTTTAAGCAGTGTAATTCTGTTTTTAGTTCTTTTTATATAGTTTAAAAAACATTACATTTTCAATGTAAAATTAGATTATCATCTTATAAATATTTTAGAACACATGTTTCCCTAGAACCTTCAATTCTATGCTCTTTATAAGCTACTAAAATAAACAATGAATAATAAAATTAATACCAAAAACAAGCCTCACAACAACAGTAAATAAAACTTTAAATGATTACGTATTATCATCTGTAAACAACTAACTCATCCTCTAATAAATCTAAACAAACCTTTCCTCCCATAATATTCAATTCAACCAAAATCTATATTTTCTATATACAACTTACCAGCCCTTAAAAATAAGGAATTTAATCTTGAAGTTGATAAAAAGGGCATGTTTCACATTCCTGAGACAAATATTGAACTATTATAAAAATTTAAAGAATCAGATATCCTTGAAGCCTTAAAATAATAAATCTCATAACCCAAAAATACTCCTACACAAATAACTAAAAAAACTATCAATTTCATAATCTGAGGTAAAACTATAAAATAAGGTGTACAAAATCCTAACCATATCAATACACTTCCTCCTCTAATTACTAAAACAGACATCAACACTATACTTCTCAACATTAAATTCAATCCTGATTCATTTGAATAAATCAACCTTAAACTCCTRGAACGCCCTACAAACACATGAAAAATTAAACGCACAGAATAAGACACTGTGAGTCCTACAGATAAAAAAAACACGAAATAAATTACACAACCTTCCATAGTCCTACTTAAAAACTCTGCAATTAAATCCTTAGAATAAAATCCTGACAAAAAAGGCAAACCACATAAAGAAAGACTCCTAACTCTAAAACATACACAACATACAGGAAATGATTGAACTAACCCCCCCATAAATCGAATATCTTGGAATCCCCCAATTCTATGAATAATAACTCCAGCACATATAAATAACAAAGCCTTAAACAAAGCATGCATAAGCAAGTGAAAAAATGCTAAATTCTTATCCCCAAGATAAAAAATCACCATTATTATCCCTAGCTGACTAAGTGTAGATAAAGCAATAATCTTCTTCAAATCAAATTCATAATTAGCCCCAAGACCAGCCATAAATATAGTCGCCAAAGAAATATAAAGAAAACCCCTAGAGATTTCTACTAACAAATCAGAAAATCGAAATAATAAATAAACCCCTGCAGTCACCAAGGTAGATGAGTGAACTAAAGAAGAAACAGGAGTTGGTGCAGCTATAGCAGCTGGTAATCAAGCTGAAAAAGGAATTTGAGCACTTTTAGTTATCGCAGCCATAACAATCAGTATGCCTAAAAATCTCTCCTTAATCCCTCCAACCATCAAATAATTTCATCTTCCAAGATCTATTATCAACATAATTCTTAACAAAATTGAAGCATCACCTACTCGATTAGATAAAGCTGTCAACATTCCTGCATTAGAAGATTTTACATTCTGRTAATAAATCACCAATAAATAAGATACCAGCCCTAGACCATCTCATCCCAATAAAACAAATACTAGATTAGAACTTAAAATTACAACTATCATTGACAAAACAAATAAAATAACAATATAAATAAATCGACTAATAAATTTATCATCAGCCATATATTCCCTTCTATAAATAATAATCATAGAAGAAATAAAAAAAACAAAACTTGTAAACATTAAAGAAACTCAGTCTAATATTACAGCCATTTCAATACTCAAAGAATTTAAAGACAAAATTTCCCATTCCATCATAATCTCCAAATTTTTTCAAAGAAAATATACACTTAAAAAATATAAAATAACAGAAAGTATTATAAACATTACTAACCCTAGTCAACACACTATTATTATCTAAAATGACTAAGCATATCTTTAACACCACAAGTTAAAATTTTCCGTTAAACTATTTAAATAAAACCACAAAACTATACATTCAGACTTAAAAATTAATAAATTCAAAGGAACTCAGTGCAAAAATAGCAATAAATACTCTCGCACATTAACTGAAACAAATGAGTATAATCCTCTGTAAACATTTCCATGCTGAGTATACGAATATAAAAAAAGTGAATAAACAGCTCTATAAAATGTTAAAAAAAATATAATCACCATCAATCCTTGCCTGTATAAACACAAAGAATTAATCAACAAAATTTCCCCTAACAAATTTAAAGACGGGGGTGCTGCCATATTAGAAGAACAAAACAAAAACCATCAAAAAGACAAATTCGGAGTAATATTAATAAAACCTTTATTTAAAAAAATTCTACGTCTGTGAGTGCGCTCATACAACAAATTAGCTAAACAAAATAATCCAGATGAACAAAGACCATGAGCTATTATCAGTACTAAGGCACCCCAACACCCAACCCTATTAAAAGTTAAAATACCCCCTAACACTAACCTTATATGAGATACTGATGAATAGGCAATCAACATTTTTAAATCTCTCTGACGTACACACATCAACGATACAATAACCCCACCTAGTAAAGAAATTATAATAAAATAAATTCTCATCTTTCCACCAACCTGAGTAAAAATTTTTATTACTCGCAGCAAACCATACCCCCCTATCTTTAATATTACTCCAGCTAAAATCATTGACCCAGAAACAGGTGCCTCCACATGAGCTTTAGGTAATCAAAGATGAATAAAAAATATAGGTATTTTAACAAAAAAAATAAAATTTATACATAAATACAGTATAAACCTATCAACAGAAGAAAAAAAACAAAACTCCAATGAAAAAAAAACTCTATTCAAGTAAAATAATCCTATCATCATAGGTAAAGAAAACAACAAAGTATAAAATAATAAATAAATTCCAGCAGAAATTCGTTCAGGTTGAACTCCCCACCCTAAAATCAATAATAAAACAGGAATAAGCCTAATTTCAAAAAATAAATAAAAAATAAACAAATTCAAAGATCTAAAAGTCATAATTAAACTTAACAGTAAAAAAATTACTATAAATAAAAAAAGCTCTCAATAATAATTTTTTTTTAACAATCCCTCTCTAGCCAAAATCATCAAAGAACAAACTCATAATCTAAGAATAATCATATAAAAAGATAGCAAATCAATTCTAAAATAATAAGATAAATAAGAAAATCCATTATAAAACCTCATCTTTAAAAGAAACTTAAACACATTAAGAAACAACGCAACCTGCACAAATCAGAAACCTTTCCTTAAAAAAACCAAAGGTACCACAAATACAACACCTACCATTAACTCTATCATAAAGCATCAAAAGATAATACTATATCTCTTCCGTGTCTATATATAATCATAACCAGTAACGAAAGGCCTAAAACACCCTCACTTACTCCTATTACTAAAAAAACTATGCATGTAAAATATTCGTATCTATAAAAAGAAATATATATAAATATCCCCATATATAAACTTAACACAACCATTTCCAAGCTTAACAACATCAACAAAAAATGTTTATATTTAGATACATAAACAAACAAACTTGAGAAAAACAAAATAATAACTATATATTCATATACATACATTTACAGTTTTAATAATTTAAAGAAAATACTGATCTTGTAAATCAGAAATAAGAACCTCTTTTAAAACTTCAGAACAAAGGCTAACCCCTTCTTTAATCTCCAAAATTAATATTTTTAAAAAACTATGCTCTGATATATTACTCAAAATCCTCCTATTAAACTGACTTTTTTCTCTTTTATTTATATCTCTTACTCACCCCCTCTCCTTAGGAAGAATTCTTCTCATTCAAACTACATTAATCGCTTGAGCATCTGGATTTTTATATCCTAGTTTCTGATTTAGCTACATCTTATTTCTAGTAATAATCGGAGGTATACTAGTAATATTTATCTATATAACAAGAGTTGCCTCTAACGAAAAATTCAGCCTACCAAAACGTACTCTATATTTCTTTTGCCTAAGATTAAGCATTTTTTCCCTTTTGTCACTTTTTTTAAACAATCAATCTTTCTTACCTCTCAATCCTAGAATTCTACCTATCCAACTTCTTACTCCAATAAACAACATAAATATAACTAAATACTTTAACTTCCCAAGAATAAGAGTTCTTATCTTTCTTATAATATATCTTCTTGTCACCTTAATTGCCATTGTAAAAATTACTGATAAGACAAAAAGAACCCTTCGTCAAAAATAAATGATAAAATCTTTTAAAAATAATCCTATTATTAAAATTTTAGATTCATCTTTAATTAACCTCCCTACCCCAACTAATATTTCCAGAATATGAAACTTTGGGAGTCTCTTAGGGTTATGCTTAATTATACAAATTTTAACAGGATTCTTCCTTAGAATACATTATTGCCCCAACATAGATTTTGCCTTCAATAGTGTAGCCCACATTTGTCGCAATGTAAATTTCGGTTGACTAATTCGTTCCCTTCATGCAAATGGGGCCTCCTGCTTTTTTATCTGTCTTTATATTCATATTGGACGGGGAATATACTACAGATCCTATCGTCTTACAGAAACATGAATGACCGGAGTCACCATTTTTTTTCTCACTATAGCATCAGCTTTCCTAGGATATGTCCTTCCTTGAGGACAAATATCATTTTGAGGAGCTACTGTAATTACTAATCTTCTTTCAGCTATTCCATATCTAGGAAACTTCTTAGTTCAGTGAATCTGGGGGGGATTTTCAGTATCTAATGCTACACTAGCACGATTTTTTTCCCTTCATTTTATTGTTCCATTTATTATTTTAGCCATAGTAATCATTCACTTATTCTTCCTCCATCAAAAAGGATCAAATAATCCACTAGGATTAAACAGAAACATAGATAAATTAGAATTTCACCCTTTTTTCTCTTTCAAAGACCTAACAGGGTTCATCATTACATTATTCCTATTAACAATTCTAACCCTAAAAACCCCTTATTTACTTAGAGACCCAGATAATTTTATCCCTGCCAATCCAATAGTAACTCCTATTCACATTCAACCAGAATGATATTTTCTATTTGCTTACGCAATTCTTCGCTCTATCCCTAACAAACTAGGAGGAGTCATTGCTCTTTTACTCTCCGTAGCCATTCTTTACATCATCCCTTTTATAAATAACAAAAAATTTTTAAGAACTCAATTTTACCCCTTAAACAAAACTCTCTTTTGACTATTTTTCTCTGTCGTTTCTCTTTTAACGTGAATTGGTGCTCGACCAGTAGAAGAACCTTTTATCCTTTGTGGGCAGATTTTGACCATATTTTATTTCTCATATTTTCCTATTAATACCCTTATCACTAAGAGTTGAGATATAATTATTTTTCGTAAACAAAATCTCTAGTTGATGAGCTTGTAAAGCATTTACCTTGAAAGTTTAAGAAAAGAATAAAACCTTATCAACTTGTACTAAAAAAAATTAGCCTACTAAAAATGCTAACTAAAAATTTTATTAACTAAAACAAAAGATCTATTAACGCTTAAGCTTAAATAAAATATTAATATATTCAATCTTACCGGAAGATAGCTCTTTCAAGCTAAATATATTAATTTATCATAACGATACCGAGGTAAAGTCCCCCGAATCCAAATTCAGATAAATCTTATAATTACCACTTTTAAAAAAAAAATAAAATTYTCTAGCCTTGCTCCTAGAAACATTACACTACACAGCATACTCATAAATAAAATTCTTGAATATTCCGCAAGAAAAATTATTGCAAAATCTCCCCTCCTATATTCTACATTAAATCCTGACACTAATTCTGATTCTCCCTCAGCAAAATCAAATGGAGAACGATTTGTCTCCGCTAATCTAGACACCAGTCACATAACACTTAGTGGCATTATTAAAAATATAAACCAAATATTTTCTTGATATTTAATAAAATCTTCAACTCTATATCTTCAAATCAAAACCAAAAAAGATAATAAAATTAAAACCATCCTTACCTCATAAGAAATAGTTTGAGCAACAGATCGTATTCTCCCAAGCATAGCATAATTAGAATTAGAAGATCAACCAGCAAGCATAATTCTATAAACTCCTAGAGAAGAAACACATAAAAAAAATAAAATTGACAAATTAAAGCTAAGATTTACTGACACAAATGGTATTATTGATCACAATAATAAAGATATAAACAAATTTATAACAGGAGCAACTATATACAACATCAAATTCGATATTAAAGGATAAGTTTGTTCTTTAGAAAACAATTTTACTGCATCCCTAAAAGGTTGAAGTAATCCTAAAAATCTAACCTTATTAGGACCCTTCCGTATATGAATATACCCAAGAACCTTTCGTTCCATTAAAGTTAAAAAAGCTACTCCAACTAATACACAAATAAACAAAATCAAACTAGAAATCAATATCAGCATCAACTCCTTAAATATCAAGTATTATTTGTGATCCCACTCACTTTTAAAGATTCTAAATCCATAGCACTAATCTGCCAAAATAACTTAATATCACTCTAATACAAATTTTAAACTTAGCACTTGGTCCTTTCGTACTAAAATACTAGCATTTTATAGAGATAGAAACCAACCTGGCTCACACCGGTTTAAACTCAGATCATGTAAAATTTTAAAGGTCGAACAGACCTAATCTGTTAGCTTCTGCACCAACTATTCATTTTAATCCAACATCGAGGTCGCAATCTTCTTATTCGATAAGAACTCTAAAAAAAATTACGCTGTTATCCCTAAGGTAATTTTATCTTTTTATCTTTAAACAAGGATCACTTACCTATTAATCAATATAAAATAAAAGAAAAGTTTGTTTAATTTTCTCATCACCCCAACAAAATAAATTTTWATAAGTTTAAAATAAAATTCCTAAAATTGAACAAACTTTAATTTATTAAACTCTATAGGGTCTTCTCGTCTTCTATTTTCATTTAAGCTTTTTAACTTAAAAATAAAATTCTAATAAAATTCTCTAGAGACAGTATCTCTCTCATCGAACCTTTCATACAAGCTTTCAATTAAAAAACTACTGATTATGCTACCTTTGCACGGTCAATGTACCGCGGCCATTCAACAATTCAGCGGGCAGGCCAGACTTAAAATTATATTCAATAAGCCATGTTTTTATTAAACAGGTGAAAAAATATTTTGCCGAATTCCTTTTCAAAACCTCTTACCTACAAATAAAATCTACAACCAATTATACTAATTTTATCATTATTACTAAACCTCTATCGTTAAAGTTTAAATTTTAATAACCAAATAAACAAAATAAAAATTCTTCTAAGACCATTCCTCTAGTAACAACACACTTTAAAAGATAAAAACTTTCAATTCTACTTAAAGATTTAAATATTTTTATTCTTAAATTGTATTTATCCGCTTAAAAGCTCATCCCCTTAAACATATAAATTTACTATTATAACTCTAAACAAATAAAACCATAATAAATAAAAATAAGATTGCATCTTTTTCTTAAAAAACTAGATATATTTAAAATCGAATAGCATTTCACTCCAACAATCATATTATCATTATTTCTTCCACAATAAAAAACATATAACCATAACTCTTTTAAATTCGAGAAACTTAAAATTTTTAAATTTTAATTTATAAGCCCTGATACACAAGGTACAAAAAATTAATTTTTCTTTCCATTAAATCAAAAATTTCTTTCACAATACTAGTAAAATATCATAATCCACAAACTCCTTTGTTCGCACTAACTAATAAAACAAAATTATTCCTTTAAATAAATCATCAATCCTAATAATAAAAATAAATATTTACTTTCAAGCTATGCCATCTTAAATGACAACCTTTTTAATGTAAATAAAATACTTTCCCCAAGCTCTAACTTGTCTTTCTAGAGACACTTTCCAGTACATCTACTTTGTTACGACTTATTTCACCTTAAATGAAAGCGACGGGCGATATGTGCATATTCTAGAGCTAAAATCATCTTAAAAAAATTTTTAAAATTACCTTCAAATCCACCTTCTATAAACTTTTAAACATTATATTCGTATAAATAAACTTATTGTAACTCATCTCTTCTTATTTATAAACTACACCTTGACCTGATATTAATTCACTAAAAATATTGAACATTATTTTTCTTCCAAAATGTTCCGTCTACGGCGATATGTAAATTCTTTAAACAAGTAAATTTAATCGTGGACTATCAATTACAGGACAAGTTCCTCTGAATAGACTAGAAAACCGCCAATTCCCTTAATTTTCAAGAACATAACTATTATTAATTTAGTACTTTAAATCTACCTTTTTTATAGTAGGGTATCTAATCCTAGTTTAAAACAAAATTTTCATAAAATCAACCAAAAAAACAAATTAAAAAAAATTTAAAATTTCACCTAATAAATTTTTACTTTAACTCTTTTACAAATCTACCTAAAACTAAAAATTTACTATTACATAGTAAGTATAGCCGCAACTGCTGGCACAAACTTTGTTCATATTATAAATTTAGCTATTTCTTAGTTTCCTAAAAAAATAATCCTCTCTACTGCGACCAAACTTAGACTAAATTTTATCTAAAAACTCAACCCTATTCACACTAATATTTACATGTAGAATCCTCTTAAATAGTAAATTTGAGCTAGAATACTCAAT